TAGAGGTATTTTAGTGATAGGTTCTATAGGAACTGGACGATCCTGTTTGGTCAAATACCTAGCGACAAACTCCTATGTTCCTTTCATTACGGTATTTCCGAACAAGTTCCTGGATGACAAGCCTAAGGGTTATCTTATTGATGATATCGATATTGATGATAGTGACGATATCGATATTGATGATAGTGACGATATTGATGATGACCTTGATATTGATACGGAGCTGCTAACTATGACGAATGTGCTAACTATGTATATGACGCCGAAAATAGACCGATTTGATATCACCCTTCAATTCGAATTAGCAAAAGCAATGTCTCCTTGCATAATATGGATTCCAAACATTCATGATCTGCATGTGAATGAGTCGAATTACTTATCCCTCGGTCTATTAGAGAACTATCTCTCCAGGGATTGTGAAAGATGTTCCACTGGAAAGATTCTTGTTATTGCTTCGACTCATATTCCCCAAAAAGTGGATCCCGCTCTAATAGCTCCGAATAAATTAAATACATGCATTAAGATACGAAGGCTTCTTCTTCCACAACAACGAAAGCACTTTTTCATTCTTTCATATACTAGGGGATTTCACTTGGAAAAGAAGATGTTCCATACTAACGGATTCGGGTCCATAACCATGGGTTCCAATGCGCGAGATCTTGTAGCACTTATTAATGAGGCCCTATCGATTAGTATTACACAGAAGAAATTCATTATAGAAACTAATACAATTAGATCAGCTCTTCATAGAAAAACTTGGGATTTTCGATCCCAGATAAGATCGGTTCAGGATCATGGGATCCTTTTCTATCAGATAGGAAGGGCTGTTACACAAAATGTACTTCTAAGTAATTGCCCCATAGATCCTATATCTATCTATATGAAGAAGAAATCATGTAAGGGAGGGGATTCTTATTTGTACAAATGGTACTTCGAACTTGGAACGAGCATGAAGAAATTAACGATACTTCTTTATCTTTTGAGTTGTTCTGCCGGATCGGTCGCTCAAGATCTTTGGTCTTCATCCAGACACGATGAAAAAAATTGGATCACTTCTTATGGATTCGTTGAGAATGATTCTGATCTAGTTCATGGCCTATTACTATTATTACTATTAGAAGTAGAAGGCGCTCTGGCTCTGGCGGGATCCTCACGGACAGAAAAATATTGCAGTCAGTTTGATAATAATCGAGTAACATTACTTCTTCGGTCCGAACCAAGGAATCAGTTAGATATGATGCAAAATGGATCTTGTTCTATCGTTGATCAGAGATTTCTATATGAAAAATACGAATCGGAGTTTGAAGAAGGGGAAGGGGCCCTCGATCCGCAACAGATAGAGGAGGATTTATTCAATCACATAGTTTGGGCTCCTAGAATATGGCGCCCTTGTGGCAATCTATTTGATTGTATCGAAAGGCCCACTGAATTGGGATTTCCCTATTGGACTGGGTCATTTCGGGGCAAATGGATCATTTATCATAAAGAGGATGAGCTTCAAGAGAATGATTCGGAGTTCTTGCAGAGTGGAACCATGCAGTGCCAGACACGAGATAGATCTTCCAAAGAACAAGGCTTTTTTCGAACAAGCCAATTCATTTGGGACCCTGCGGATCCATTCTTTTCCCTATTCAAAGATCAGCCCTCTGTCTCTGTGTTTTCACGTCGAGAATTCTTTGCAGATGAAGAGATGTCAAAGGGGCTTATTGCTTCCCAAACAAATCCTCCTACATCTATATATAAACGCTGGTTCATCAAGAATACGCAAGAAAAGCACTTCGAATTGTTGATTCATCGCCAGAGATGGTTTAGAACCAATAGTTCATTATCTAATGGATCTTTCCGTTCTAATACTCTATCCGAGAGTTATCAGTATTTATCAAATCTGTTCCTATCTAACGGAACGCTATTGGATCAAATGACAAAGACATTGTTGAGAAAGAGATGGCTTTTCCCGGATGAAATGCAACATTTGATTCATGTAACAGGAGAAAGATTCCCCATTCCTTAGCCGTAAAGATATGTGCCCATGAAAAGGGGATTAAGTGGAACAGAATTGGCCGGATGGTAGAGTCGTGGAAACACTTGTTTCTTCCATCTTTTTGGCCTTAGCTCCATGGAACAATATGCTACTGCTGAAACATGGAAGGATTGAAATCTTAGATCACTATGTGTGGATGATATGAACTGCCTAAACAAGAATTCTTGAACGGCGAAAGAGCCTATTACTCGCTACATCAAACAATTTCTACTAAGGAAACCATGTAAATCCATCGGAAAATACGCATGTCCGCTGAAATGGTTGTTGCTATCTGCTCCAATAACGAATCATTGGTTTCATTGAATAACTAAAGAAGATAGATAGACCTTTCTCTTCGTCTCAGGTCGATGGATCTCCTCAATTGGAAGATCTCCCATATGGATAATACACATTCCAGTTGACCGAGCCTAATTCTAATTGCTTTGTTCCGAAGCAAAGATATCCACGGAGGCGGGTTCG